TAAAATTCCTAATAATAAACCAAAATCTCCTACACGATTAGTTACAAACGCTTTTTGACAAGCATTCGCAACGCTAGGTCGTGTGAACCAAAAACCTATTAATAGATAAGAGCACACTCCAACTAATTCCCAAAAAATATAAATTTGTATCAAATTAGAACTAGTAACTAATCCCAGCATTGAAGTATTGAAAAAACTCATATAAGCAAAAAATCTTAAATATCCTTGATCATGAGACATATAATTGTCGCTATAAATAAGAACCAGAATTCCAACAGTAGTAATTAAGATTGACATAATAGAAGTAAGTGGATCAATCAAGTGGCCAAACTCTAACGAAAAGTCATTATTGATGGTCCAAGACCATACATATTGATAGATATAACTGTTATTTATTTGCTGAATAGAAAGATTGGCTGAAAAAATCATAACTATACTTAACAATAAAACACTAGGAAAAGCCCACATGCGGCGAAGATTTATTGTTGCCGTCGGAAAAAGGAGAAGTCCCACTCCTATTAACATAGGAATTAGAACTGGAATGAAAGGTATGAACCATGAATATTGATATGTATATTCCATAAAAATAAATAAAAATCTTTTTTTATTCTTAATTAACTGTTTCGGATTCGCCAGCTCTTATTTTTTTTTGTTTGAAAGGAGTCAGTTAATGTTAATAAAAAAATGAAGATATGTAAAACTAAAATAGAATTTTAGAATCTTTTATAATCTTAATTATTCTAAATCTTTTTCAAATACTTCAAAAAAAGTGAAAATATATATATTATATAGATATATAAACAAAAGTGATTGTACCTTTATGTTGTTTATTTTGGTCATGCTATAGTTATACATGTAATAAAATAATCAAAAAGTTTAAGAAACCAATCTTATAATTGAATTTAACAAAAAAACTTGCCTCATTTTTTCTATTAATTGGTTAGGTTAGTTAAATTGGAGAAGCTCGACAAAAGAGTGCACCTAATTCAAATTTCCAAATTAAAATGAGACTAGTAGTTAATCTATTAAAGTATATATCTAAAGTATATATCATTTTTTTTAGAGAAACGAAAAAAAGTCAGTTTACATTTTAGTAATTACTTCACTCAATTCAAAACTGCATTGGTTAATGATTCTGAATAGAAACGAACTAAAATCCATAGTTCTTACTTTATTGGGTTAAGTTGTGGGCTGTGTCTGTCTTTTATCAATCATATAAAAATACCCCTTTTGGTGTAATTATTTGTCCTTACTCGCTCTATAGATTAAAACATTGTACTACGTAAATTGTAATTAAGTAATAGTAATTGAAATTTTTTGTAGCTTCATAAAAAATCTTACTTAAAAAAAATAAGTATTTATTTTGCAATAGTAACTTGGTCATATCATTTGATCAATTCGAACTTATTGATTTGAAATTTTTTTGAAGAGAGTCTAATTTAGACAACAAATAGAGAATTAATAGTAAAGAACAATTGGTTTTTAACAATAGATGTCTTTCACATTCAACTATAGAAATGAATAACCTATTCTAATTTTTTAATGGCAGTCCCAAAAAAGCGCACTTCTATATCAAAAAAACGAATTCGTAAAAATATTTGGAAAAGAGAGGGGTATTGGGTAGCATTGAAAGCTTTTTCGTTAGCGAAATCTCTTTCTACAGGGAATTCAAAAAATTTTTTGTACGACAAGAAATAAATAAGCAAACGTTGGAATAATTTGAATCTATATCTGACTCTAAAAAAAGTCAAAAGTCTACCTTAAGTTTCATTTTTCGGTTCGTTTCTAATTTTTTAGAATAAATCATTAAAAAGAAAAAGTAATCATTCCCATTCCTTAATGTTTTGAATGGATCAATATTCAATTCGTTTTGCTATTATTGTATGTAAAATAAGAAGTCTTTTGTCTACTGAATTTGAAAAATTATATTTTTTTGTTTGAAAAAGAAAGAATAAATATAAGATAGTAAAGTTTCAACTGTCTTTTTAGTATGTTTGATTATTTTAGAGATGGGGATGCATATTTTCCCCATCAACATAATACTAAGATATAAAGTTTTGTCTTTTTGGATATTTGTATTATACTATTTCTTATATAAGATTTTTATATAAGATAAGAGCAGATATAAATAAGATCTTTAATCAAAATTAATGAGTCATCGAAACTCATTTATTAAGTTTAAAACTTGTTTTGTAATTTTCTGAACACTCAATCATTTTGATAAATCATTATCACTATATCTATAATACGGTGCAATTACGATAGAAATAAAAACTTTTTTATTCTATGATACACACAATACCTAACCTAATTGAATTAGTTTGCGAAATACTATACTAACACAAATACTTTCCAAAGCGAAAACTCGAAGTAGTAATACAAGGTTATGTAAATTTTTAGTGTATGTATTCATGAGATTGTGATCGATAAAAATCCGATTTTTTCTTTTTTTTTTTTTTTTCAGTAACAAATTTTGTATTTTAGATTCATAAACTAAACTAAAATAAGATAAATGAGACAAAAAATGAATTGTTAAAAACAAAAAATGAAAAAAGAACATTGAATTAGGTTAAAAACTCTTTTAAAACTATCTAGTTACAAGAGTTCCATTTTAGAAGAGTATAAATTAGCGTAACTCTAGTGTTTATGTTAAGTTAAATAAAATTGACACTATAACTAAGAAATAAAATGTTGAAAAATGGAATATAATAAAAAATAAGGATTATTATTGAAAATATGTTCAAATCGCTATTTTTTAAACTAGTTTTTATTCATCAATTTCCATGTTTCCTATAAAACTAAAAAATCGTGCATGATTGAGTACTTCAACCTCGACGATTGAATAAAAATAGGTTATTATGAGTTCGAACAAGCCGCTATGGTGAAATCGGTAGACACGCTGCTCTTAGGAAGCAGTGCTAGAGCATCTCGGTTCGAGTCCGAGTGGCGGCATGGCATCTTATCAAAGAGTAAGTCCTATAATGAATTCAATTCCCGATTTCTATTCCTATAATTGTGAGATCCCTTTCTAATTTTTATGATATTTTCAATTTTAGAGCATATATTAACTCATATATCCCTTTCGGTCGTTTCAATTGTAATTACAATTCGTTTGATAATCTTATTAGTTAATGAAATCGTAGGACTATATGATTCGTCGGAAAAGGGCATAATAACCACTTTTATCTGTATAACAGGATTATTAGTTACTCGTTGGATTTATTCGAAGCATTTACCATTAAGTGATTTATACGAATCATTAATTTTTCTTTCATGGAGTTTGTCCATTATTCATATGGTTCCATATTTCAAAAAAAATAAAAACCATTTAAACGCAATAACCGCGCCAATTGTTATTTTTACCCAAGGATTTGCTACTTCTGGTTTTTTAACCGAAATGCACCAATCCGTAATATTAGTACCCGCTCTCCAATCTCATTGGTTAATGATGCACGTAAGTATGATGGTATTGGGCTATGCAGCTCTTTTATGTGGATCATTATTATCAGTAGCACTTATAGTCATTACATTTCGAAAAGTAATAAGAAATTTTGAGAAAAGCAATAATGAGTCATTTTCCTTTGGTGAGATCCAATACATTAACGAAAAAAACAATGTTTTATGGAACACCTCCTTTATTTCTTCCAAGAATTATTATATGTCTCAATTTATTCAACAATTGGATCATTGGAGTTATCGTATTATTAGTCTAGGGTTTATCTTTTTAACCATAGGTATTCTTTCGGGAGCAGTATGGGCAAATGAGGCATGGGGCTCATATTGGAATTGGGATCCGAAGGAAACTTGGGCATTTATTACTTGGACCGTATTCGCGATTTATTTACATATTCGAACAAATAAAGATTTGGAAGGTGTAAATTCTGCAATTGTAGCCTCCATGGGATTTCTTATAATTTGGATATGCTATTTTGGGGTCAATCTATTAGGAATAGGGCTACATAGTTATGGTGCATTTACACTAACATCGAATTGAAGAAAGGACCTGATAAATACAAACAAACATGGGACAGCATATATATAAGAAAACATCGTGTAAGCCATCACGAACCTTTTGAATCACTACTTTGATTCAAAAGGTTCTTACAAACAAAGGCCAAACATACATATCTGGTTAAAATCAAAAGTCTAATTCATTTTTTTATTTGTAACTTAAATTAAAGTTCAATTTTAGAGAAGAAAAAAGATTTCTTTTTAGTTTTTTAATTGTACAACGAAGTTTTTTTAAGCATCCTATTCTAGTTATAGTATAGGATTGCTCTTTGATTTTTTATTTTATTCGGTAAAATGTTTTATTTTATAAAATAATTAGATATAATAGTTTCGACCTTGTCAACTGATAGTGAGAAAACGAAATCCGGATAAAGACCAATACCTATTACAGGTAAAAAAATAGAGATCGAAATAAATAACTCTCGCGGTCCAGAATCAAAAAAAGAAGAGTTTGGGGCATTAAAAAACCTGTATCCATAGAACATTTGGCGTAACATAGATAATGAATAAATAGGAGTTAATATCATTCCAACTGCCATTACAAATGTAATTAGTATTTTTGTTAGTAAAAATAGATTTTGGTTGGGAATTATTCCAAAAAATACTATTAATTCCGCAACAAAACCACTCATCCCCGGTAATGCAAGGGAAGCCATCGATAAGATACTGAAAGTCGTGAATATTTTTGGAACCGGGATCGCCAGTCCGCCCATTTCATCGAGATAAACAAGACGTATTCTATCATAACTCGTTCCCGCCAAGAAAAAAAGTGCAGCGCCAATAAATCCATGAGAGATTATTTGCAAAATGACTCCATTGAGGCCCATATCACTTAGAGAGCCAATTCCTATAATTATGAAACCCATATGAGATACGGAGGAATAGGCTATTCTTTTTTTTAAATTACGTTGACCAGGAGATGCTGAAGCTGCATAGATTATTTGAATTGTGCCTACTATCATCAACCAGGGAGCAAATATAGAATGAGCGCGGGGCAAGAATTCCATATTGATCCGAACCAACCCATACGCCCCCATTTTTAATAAGATTCCGGCTAGAAGCATACAAGTACTGTAATGTGCCTCTCCATGGGTGTCTGGTAACCATGTATGGAAAGGTATAATCGGTGATTTGACAGCAAAAGCAATAAGAAACCCAATATAGAATATTATTTCCAGTGCTACTGGATAGGATTGATTAGCCGATGTTTCAAAATTGAATGTTGGTTCATTGGAAGCATATAAACCGATACCCAGAACTCCTATTAATAAAAAAACGGAGCTTCCCGCAGTGTACAAAATAAACTTTGTAGCTGAATACAAGCGTTGTTTTCCCCCCCACACGGATATAAGTAGATAAACGGGAATTAATTCAAATTCCCACATGATGAAAAAAAGTAAAAGGTCTCGAGAAGAAAATGATCCTATTTGACCGCTATACATTGCTAACATCAGGAAATGGAATAATCGGGAATCTCGAGTAACCGGCCAAGCCGCTAAAGTAGCTAAAGTGGTTATAAATCCTGTGAGCAAAATAGGGCCTATAGAAAGTCCATCTATTCCCAATCTCCAGTAAAAATAAAAAAAATGAATCCATTTATAATCCTCCGTCAGTTGCATTAATGGATCATCCAATTGGAAATAATAATAGAATGCATAAGTTGTTATAAGGAGTTCTATTATGCATAGAAATATAGTATACAATCGAATTACCTTATTTCCTCTATGAGGGAGAAAGAAAATTAAGGAACCCCCAAATATTGGCAAAACTACAACTATTGTTAACCAAGGAAAAAAATTCGTAGTAAAAACAAGATACACTTGGACCAGAAAAATCCGTGCTCGAAAACAAAAAAAAGATATTAAATTCCGTTTTTTGTTTTCGAGCACGGCGATTTTTGTCGGTAAAAAAAATTAAATGTATTCAGGTGGGGGTTTTGAAACGTATCAATAAGCGAGGCCCATGCTTCGAGTTGTTTCATGCCATAAATAAACTCGAACGCTCAAGAAATCCGTTGGACAGGCGGATTCACATCTTTTACAACCAACACAGTCCTCCGTTCTTGGAGCAGAAGCAATTTGCTTAGCTTTACATCCGTCCCAAGGTATCATTTCTAATACATCTGTGGGACAGGCTCTGACACATTGAGTACACCCTATACATGTATCATAAATCTTTACTGAATGTGACATTGGATATATCCATTTTTTAACATCAAAAATTTTCGATCTAGTAAACTTGTAAATGAATTATACATTAGACACCAGATGAATCAATGATTTACCAGAATTTTCGAATCAATCTGCTTCCGTATCGATTCATGCGGGAGGGCCAAGATGCTTTGATTTCTTACATTTTTTGTAAACACGATCAATACGTTATGTATCATCCAGTATAATAAATAGAATTCGACTTGAGAAATATTATAATTTCTATGATTAATACTACTTATTCAACAAATTCGATTGATTGATACGAGTTGATTTTCGGTTACGATAAATTGAGGAAACAATAGCCGGTCCAATAGCTGCTTCAGCGGCTGCAATAGCTATAACAAAAATTGAAAAAATATTTCCTTTTAATTGACGACTATCAAAAAAATCAGAAAATGTTACAAAATTTATATTAACTGCATTAAGTATAAGTTCAAGACACATAAGGGCTCTAACCATATTTCGACTTGTGACCAATCCATAGATACCGATAGAAAATAAATAGGCACTCACAACAAGTACATGTTCGAGCATCATTGACCAACTCCTTATTAATTTAGATTCATTTCAAGATGAAAAACAATTTGATGGGTTCAATTGACTAGAATATAAAAAGTACGGAACAAGGGAATCTATTGGTAATAGATCAAATAAAAGAATTTCTATTTTAGACAGAAAAAAAAGCTTCAAATAAAATGGATGTGATAACATAGAACAAAGTTTTATTTTTATTTTTCTTATTAGTTCGAAAGATTTATTATTGACGAGCCACAACAATTGCGCCTATTAAAGCAGCTAAAAGAATTATTGAAATGAGTTCAAATGGAAGAAAAAAATCTGTTGATAAATGAATTCCAATTTGTTGACTGTTACTTATCAAATCTTGCTCTATAATCTGGTTTGATCTGGTAGTCCAAATAATACCGTACCATGACGTATCTGGAATAGTAGCCATTAGTGAACCAAAAAGAATTGTACAAACCAGCAAAGTAACCCCATTCCCAACGGTCCAAAGATTAAAATCTTTGTAATATTCTGAACCATTCATAAACATCACAGCAAATATGATTAAAACATTTATAGCTCCCACGTAAATAAGGAGCTGTGCGGCAGCTACAAAATGGGAATTGGATAGAATATAGAATAAGGATATACAAACAAGAACCAGTCCCAATGAAAAGGCAGAAAAAATTGGATTGGTAAGTAATACCACTCCTATACCTCCGAATATAAGACCTGATCCAAAAAAGACTAAAAGAAAATCATGTATCGGTCCAGGCAAATCCATTATATGTAAAGAGATAAATAAATCGAAATTTTTTTCATGACCTTATTGACCCCACCAGGAATTTTTTTTTTATGAAAAGGTTTTTAATTGAATTAAATTCTAAGGAATGTGAATTGATGTAGGTACAGCTATTGGACTAATATCATTTTTTATCTTAAAGAGTAGTTCTAGACTAGATATTTATATTTCGAAATAATTAGAGATATAGTCATAGATTTTCTATACAAATTGAAGCACGACCAAATAACTCAATAGTTGGAATTTAGAGTTAGTGACTAAACAAAATAAAAGAAAGAAGGCGCACTCCTTTCTATCAAAACAAAACACTGACCCTTACTAATTCTAATTGGAAATTACTCTTTATCTTTAATCAAAGGATTTACTTATTTTTTTATTTTAGGTGAATTTAAAATTGTTCGAATTGTATAATCGTCAATTACTGACATCGGTAAACGACCCAAGGCAATTTGATTATAATTCAATTCGTGACGATCATAAGTGGAAAGCTCATATTCTTCAGTCATTGATAAACAATTTGTTGGACAATACTCAACACAGTTACCACAAAATATACAGATTCCGAAATCAATACTGTAATTAAGCAACCGTTTCTTTCGAATATTCGTTTCCAAGTCCCAATCAACAACAGGTAGATCTACAGGGCATACACGAACACATACTTCACAAGCAATGCATTTATCAAACTCAAAATGTATTCGACCGCGGAAACGTTCTGATGTGATTAATTTTTCATAAGGATATTGAATAGTTACAGGTAAACGGTTTGCATGGGATAAGGTAATCATGAAACTTTGACCAATATACCTTGCAGCTCGTACTGTTTGTTGACCATAATTCATGACCCTGGTTACCATAGGGAACATATCGTAAATATCTATGAAAATTGTTATGTTTGTTTCTTTCTCTTGTTTGAGACAAGCCGTAGATATAGAATATAGTATTCCTTTACAGCGAAAGAAGTTGGAAAGAAGTTGTTAATAATAGATTACCGAGAGAAATGGGTAAAAGAAATTTCCATCCCAAATTTAATAGTTGGTCCATTCTTAGCCTCGGTAAAGTCCATCTTATTGTGATAGGAATGAACAAGAACAAATAAGTTTTGACTAATGTAATAAAGATACCAATTGTCGTTCCAAAGACCTCGCGTGCTTTATTTATTTCAAAAAGCTCAGCAACGAGTATGTACGGACTAGAGATAGAGATATTCCAACCGCCCAAGTAAAGAACTGTTACAAATAATGAAGAAACTAATAGGTTTAGATAGGAAGCAACATAAAATAAACCAAATTTGATACCCGAATATTCGGTTTGATAACCTGCTACTAATTCTTCTTCTGCTTCCGGTAAATCAAAAGGTAATCTCTCACATTCTGCTAGGGAAGAAATTAGAAAAACGATAAACCCTATAGGTTGACGCCACAAATTCCAACCCCAAAAACCATATTTTGATTGAGCCTCAACTATATCAACTGTACTTAAACTATTAGATAATCATAGTCGATGATAACATCACTGTTATCATCTCTATTACAGAACCGTACATGAGATTTTCATCTCATACGGCTCCTTTAGGGCCATAAAGAAATCTAAGGGCCGAGTCTGTATTATTTATCTTGATTTATAGGATAGATAGGATAGATAGGTTCAAAATCGAGTAAACGGCCCTGAATTAGACCACTTTAATTCTGTTGGTTATATAATAAATAAAAAAGACTACGTCTGAATTGATCTTATCCTTTATTTAATTCAAAAAGAATTATTTTGTGAGTAATAACTTTAAGTCTTTAATAAAATACTGCTTGTAGAAATATAAATAACCCGTCGTTTTCAATTATGAAAAAAAAAAAAGAATTCGACATTACATTCGTTCATGAATTATGACACGAATTCTATCTCTATGAATATAGATATCGGAAAGAAAAAATACACTAAAAAAAGAAAAAAAAAAGATCTATTTTTTTTATTGAATTGTATTCTTTCTATTTTTTATTTTCGTTCCTATTCTTCTTTCTTTTCTGGAAAAAGAAAGGGGGGTCCAAGAAAAAGGGGGAGCTTACAAAATAAAGGATTTTTTCGTTTCGATAGTCGTTTATTTAATCGGTGGATTGAAGTATACTCTGGATAGGAATCTTGGGGAGTACGGCCTGATCATTTCTACTAACTTAAAGCCCCTATTAGTATTCTTTTTATATTATGTATAAATGTCCTTGGGGATAAATCACATAATCTCTATTACCAATCCTTTGCGTAATTTGGCGTTTCTAACCATCCACTCATTTTTGCTAAACCCCCGCTTTATGGTAATACATACAAACACTAGTGAAAACTTAATACGGTGGGTCTTTTGAACCCGCTTCAAACTAGGATGACATGACTAATCAACCAATCTTGGGGTAAACGGGTTCTTCTTCTGTTTATTTACGCTCAACTCTTTAATTCTTCTTATACATCGAAGACGAGACTCAAGAATTTGACTGCGAATATATATATATATTATACCTGTTAGCTGTTTTCTTTCACTCATATAACTATCTAATTTCATTCATTAATCCGAATAATGAATGAAAAATGAAGATATCTATTCAATTCATTCCACCTCTTTTTCTATAAAGACTCTAAAGAAAGAAATAGGGAAAAGTTTATGTTTCAACGAATCGCACGTAGAGATATTGCTAATACACATAGAGTTAATGGTATTTCATAATTAATCGATTGAGCAGCAGCTCGTAGACCACCTAAAAAGGAATATTTATTATTTGAACCATATCCTGACATAAGAAGTCCAATGGGAGCAATACTTGAAACGGAAATCCATAAAAAAACCCCTATATTGAGATCGGATAAAACAAGGTGATAGTCAAAAGGAATTACTGAATAACTTAGTAGAATTGATATAACTACTATGGATGGTCCTATACTAAATAAACGAGTATCTCCTCTAGATGGAAGAATATTTTCTTTGAAAAGTAGTTTTGTCCCATCTGCTAGAGCTTGAAGAACGCCTAAAGGACCGGCGTATTCGGGTCCAATACGTTGTTGTAGCCCTGCGGATATTTCTCTTTCTAACCATACAATGACTAGTACGCCTATTGTGATTCCTAATACAAGAGTCAAAATAGGGACAAGCACCCATAGAATTCCATAGACCCCTTTGAAGGATTCCACTCTGTAAAAAGAATTGATATCTTGTACTTCCGTTATATCAATTATCATTTCAACGATCGACTTCTCCCATAATGATATCTATGCTACCTAGTATTGTCATAATATCAGCCAATTTCATTCTTTTAACTAACTGAGGAAGAATTTGCAAATTGATAAAACCAGGTGGGCGAATTTTCCATCTCCAAGGAAAACCACTCTGATCCCCTATCAGAAAAATTCCCAATTCTCCCTTGGGGGCTTCGACTCGCACATAAAGTTCTTGTTTCGGCAATTCAAAAGTAGGAGAAGGTTTTTTACTAATGAATCGATATTCAAAATCATGCCATTCTGGATACCTTTCTCTATCAAAGTATCGTATTTCTAAATTCTCATAGGGCCCTCCCGGAATTCCTTCCAGAGCCTGTTGAATAATTTTTATGGATTCTGTCATTTCGCCAATTCGGACTAAATAACGGGCTAATGAATCCCCCTCTTTTTGCCATTGGACTTCCCAATCAAATTCGTCATAACACTCATAATGATTAACTTTACGAAGATCCCATTGTATTCCGGACGCCCGCAACATGGGTCCTGATAAACCCCAATTAATTACTTGGTCTCTCCCAATAATACCTACGCCCTCAACTCGTTCTAAAAAAATCGGATTTCTTGTAATAAGTTTTTCATATTCAGTAACTCCTGTTAAAAAATAATCGCAGAAATCCAAACATTTATCTATCCAGCCATAAGGTAGATCGGCCGCTACTCCTCCTATACGAAAATAATTATGCATCATTCTCATACCCGTAGCAGCTTCGAATAGATCATATACTAATTCCCGTTCTCTGAAAATATAGAAGAAAGGGGTCTGTGCACCAATATCTGCCATAAAAGGGCCGAGCCATAACAGATGAGAAGCTATACGACTCAATTCCAACATAATTACTCTGATATAACTGGCTCTTTTAGGTACTTGAATATTTCCTAACTGTTCTGGCCCATTTACAGTTATTGCTTCTGTGAACATAGTAGCTAAATAATCCCAACGGGTTACATAAGGCAGATATTGTATAATAGTTCGGTTTTCCGCAATTTTTTCCATCCCTCTGTGTAAATAACCCAATATTGGTTCACAGTCAATAACATCTTCACCGTCCAGAGTAACGATGAGTCGAAGAACGCCGTGCATTGACGGGTGTTGGGGTCCCATATTTACTACCATGAGATCCTTTCTTGTAGCTGGTATATTCATAAGTTTTTCCTCGATTCATTTTTCTACGAATTGCGTAAAACGAAAAAAGGTTCATCAAAATTCAAGATCTAATAAATCAAATAATTCAAAATGACTCTTAAAATTAACGAGTTTTTGATTCTCGAATACCCAACTGATTAATTAAGTGTTTATAACGTACTCCATTTTTCTTTGACAAATAAGACAGCAGCCTTTGACGTTTTCCCAGAATTTTACGTAGACCTCTTTGAGAGGAATAGTCTTTTCGGTGCAATTCCAAATGCGAAGTAAGTCTTCTTATTTTAGTGGTCAAACTCAATACTTGAAATTCAACGGATCCCCTCTTTTTTTCTTTTTCTTCTTGCGAAAGAAACGAGATGAATGAATTTTTTACCATAAAACGCCCCCTCTCTCTTTTTTTTTCGATATTTTTATCCATATATATTTATTCATCAGTAATAATAATTACACTCGTTTTAATTTGATATACACAATCATTCTTAATTTCGTTAAGAATTCTTAATTTTGTCAAATAAAATTACTTACTTTAGAAATCAATAATAATGAATCCAATTTTGAAATTGGATTCGGATAGGATATACTATACAAAAGCATGGTATGTTTATGCACTCACAAAAAAATTAGACCTAAAAATGAAGAAGATTTTGTTGATTCATTTCTAGATCTAATAATTAATATAATACAATGCATCAGTAAATTAGTATCCTTTATCAGAATGAAATAATGGGTGTGTTTATTTCTTTGTGTTCATATACTCGCTATGGTACAGCAATCTAGTAAAAAAAATGTACCATTAATGAATTTTCAATCTCGGATACATCTGAATCCTTACCAGACTGAAACGACTACCATTATTGGTATCAAACCAATAGCGATTCATACAAGATAAATCTTCTAATCGATAATTGGGCCAAAGAAAGAACTTTAATTTAATTAGTTTATTTTCATCTCTATCAAGATTTTTTCTTTTATTCAAAACTTGATCGCAATCATAATTTTTTACCTTATTTCCATTGCAAAATACTGTATTTCTATGTATACCAATTCTATTACTAGAATTGAAACAAATTATAATTCTCAATTCTCTACGACGTCTCGGGGATAAAATATTTTCAGGAACAAGCAAATCATAATGATTTTTGTCTCTATTTCCATTCATTTTTTCATGTAGTGCAATGGATTCATCAAAATTCTTCTTATTCTTATCAACATAGACCCCGCCTTTTTCTAGGTATCTTTGATGAATTTGGTGTTTCCTCTTAGGAACCAATGAAATACCTATGATTTGATATAGAAGAAACTGTCCATCCGTTTTTACAGACAGACGAACTGGTTCGATAATAAATATTCCCCTTTTCATCAATTCTGTAAGAGTTAAATCCTTATGTACCATCAGAATATCCAGACTCATTTCTTCCCTTTGAATAGCGGATATGGCAATTTCTGTTGGATTTATCAGCCTAAGCAGGAGACAATATACTTTGATGTTATTGATTATTCTTTGATTGAAAGAATAATCCCATCTCAATTGAAAACGCAAATACCTTTTTAGTAATAACTCAAGCTCCCCTTCTGTGTTATTCTTGTATTGCTTTTTGTTTCTACGTTTTTGTTTTTTCATGTACGATCCCCTAGAATCTTGTTCAACATCTTTGTCTTTGTTTGAGAGAGCCGATTCGGGATCCGCTTGGTCCGCGAATTCTTTTTCTACTTGATTTCTATTTTCTAATTCAAGAGTTTTTTCATTCGATAATATAAAAATATCTCTTTTTTGATTTCCAGTGATGCTTTTATGTTTATTAACATTTTCGTTTCCATTAAAATTAAAAAAAAGTAATTTGATTGGTATGCCCCACGGTTGAATCTTATATGTATTATAAAGTATCGGAAATTCTGGGAAGAACCAAAGTTCTAGATTCGATATTGGATTACTTAGTATTTCTTCATTCATTCCCATCCAATCAAAAAAAAAAACTTTTTGATTGGATGGGTTCATTTTCTGATCTTGATGAATCGTGAGATAAAAAAGGCCTTTCTTATCCATTTTATCGATTATTTGATAATTATTAAACCCAGTCTTAGTATTTTTATTCCTGACGGTATCGATATCGGCCCAGGCCTTAATATCGATCTTCTTTCTAAGACAAAAATTGAGAATTTTCCAATCAAAATATTTTCTATCTGAATTTTTTTCTATATCTATACTATCATCTTCGACGAGATAATTCTTGATAAGGATACCTCCCATCATATCAAAAAATTTGTGTTTAGTTGTATTGTAATTATAAGAAATCTCTTGGTTATTATTTACTTGTAATGGTAATCTATAAATATATGAGTCTTTCTTATTTTCATAATTAATAGATTTATACGATACACGATCATATCCATATTGTTTTGTCAAATTTTCTTTTTGATTTGGCAATGAGGCTATTTCAAAATATTTTTCTTTTTCATAATGAATAAATCGGTTTTTTTCATATTCATATGAATCACATTTGTTGAAATTTTCATTTTTAGTCATACGGCATTGATTGACCCTAGTTCGCCATTTTTGTGGTACTAATCTAGACCATTTAAGCTGAGATAAATCATATTGATATTGATAATGACCCCTTAGCCAGTTTTTCAATTCATTAATTCTAAAATTTCGAGGGTTTTTATGTCGTAATTCGGAATCAAATATTCCTTGCGTTCCAACAAAATACTCTTTTATTTCATTTTTAAGAAAAAAATATGTTCCGTAATATTTAAAGACAGATCTTAACTTATCTAGGTTACTGACTTGAGTTTGTGATAATTTATAGAATACATATGCTTGTGACAAGTAAGCTAAGTCCCCAAAAATCTTTGAATTCTTATTAATAATACAACGTGACTTTTTTATAGTCGAGCAAAAGTTAATTATACTTTGATTTGTTTTATCAATTCTTTCTCGATTTGCTTCATTATTGTAAATGTATTTATTAATCATTTTTTTTGTTAATTCAAGAAAAAGCTGTGCATTGATTCTAGGTATATTAATGATACATAGAAAGGTATCTATGTATAGCTTTTCAATAAAGAATTTT